GTTCAGTTACGCACTTACTTAAAAACGAATAAACCTCAGTTTCAAGAAATCATAGCCTCGACCAAGACATTAACCGCTGAAGCAGAAAGCTTTTTGAAAGAAGGTATTCAAGAGCAACTGGAACGTTTTCTACTTCAGGAGAAATTATAAAAAAAGAAACGAAACGGATCGTTCTTATTTTTGATTCGTTAGTCAATTTGACTCTTTAATTTTAATTAAATTTTTAAGAAATTCTATAAATAGAAGTCTATAAGTCAAGTATATATAATAGAAAGAAGTATATAACTAATATCTGTTTAATATTAAATCTTAAAGCATTCAGAATTTCTTTCTTATTCTATTTCTTTTTTCTCTTTTTTCGAAATAGAAGAAAAATATATTCTATATAATATATAGAAATGGAAATAATAGATAAATATCAATATAGATATATTGATATTGCGTCCAATAGGATTTGAACCTATACCAAAGGTTTAGAAGACCTATGTCCTATCCATTAGACAATGGACGCTTTTCGCTTTTTTTTTACTTTCCAATTGTAAAAAAAAAAAAGAATGTGCGAAATCTTTTTAGCAATTGTGTATTGAATTCACTTCAATACACAATTGCTATTAGACAATTCTAATAGAGAAATTTGTCTCTAATAAAAAAAAGGGGGCAATTGTGAATTTAGAGCGGGTAGCGGGAATCGAACCCGCATCGTTAGCTTGGAAGGCTAAGGGTTTTAGTCGACGTCGATCGATCATTTTTATATTTTTAACGTCTCTAATTCAAAACCGAACATGAAACTTTGGTTTCATTCGGCTCCTTTATGATGGATGGAGAAATTCCCAAATAAAAAAAGACGGGAACGAAATCGAAATAAAAATTCGACCCATAACATCTATGTTAGCTTTTTTTTCCGTCTGGGTACTTTCACAGAAAATTTTGCTTTCTAGATGATCCTTCTAGAAGATAGATCAGTCGAACTCGAACAATCTTTCTAGTTACTTCGTTCTTTATTTCTATTTAAGGGAATCCTTAGGAAAAGTATTTGGTTTCTACCGAGCTAAAACAATATAATATGTCGATGTCTTTAGTAAACCAAAGTTCTCGTTTAATAGCTATTTTGCTTCAATTTTTTCTATACCAAACAATGAATAGAACTGAAGATTTAGTTACGATTAGAAAGAAACTTTTCTAGCTTTATCCATGGATCCTCTTGTTATACTTATTGAATTGTAAATAGTCATCCAATTCCAAAATTATGTTTCGGAATTTCATAATCCAAATTTATAATTGATTAGAGTCTTTGGATACAAATTACGAGAATCTATAATCTTCCTTGAATCTTTCATTGAAAGGGAAAGGACTAAATCCTTTTAAGAAATAAAATTTTTGATCGGAAGATGAATCAAACCGAGAGACCCTTTAACTATTAAAGGGATTAAAGAACCGAATCACACTTTTACCACTAAACTATACCCGCTACAATGCAATTATTGCATATAAATTAACCTTTTGTCGAACAAAGTAATCGGGGGTCTAATAAAAAATAAAAAAATCTGAAAAAAAAATTAGAAAATTATAGCGTTGACTTAATAAAATTAGTAAAAGCGGAGTAAATTCCACTTTTTTTTTTCAATTTCAAATCGTTTTTGGCTAAAAATCCATCGGATGAGTCTTTTTAACTTTAACAAAAAAAGGCCCGGCTGGGGACTGACCAGGCCAGGCTATTAAAATAAAAAAGATCTTTTACTTGTGTTTTGCCGAGACAAAATAAAAAAGGATTCTCTATTTCTATTATTGTGGTTTTATTTATTTCTCTTTCGAGTTCACGCCTTTTCTTTATCTAATCTTTATCTAAATTTTGAATGTAACTAGAATTATTGAGAAAGTTCTATAAAAACAGTTATATAATAGTAATATATATATTATATATATATAAATAGAGGATAAATAGATTTATATAATAAAAAAATAAAAAAAAGAAAAAAGAAATTTTATGTATATATAATAAAATATAGAAAATTAAAAAATATATATAATATAAAGAAAAATCTATACAAAAAAACAAAAAAAGAAAGCTTTTTATTTTAAGAATAAAGTGCAGAAGGTTCTTTTTCAAGCCTTTTTTTGTTTAATGCAACCTAAAAAAGTATCCCTTTTCGATTAGGAGAGATGGCTGAGTGGACTAAAGCGTTGGATTGCTAATCCATTGTACGAGTTAATCGTACCGAGGGTTCGAATCCCTCTCTTTCCCTTTCTCCTTTTGATGGTGTGTAATAGATAAAATCCTAATAAAATTCGAGCAGTTCCACTAATTAAATAAAGCAATAAAAAACCTTTCTTTTTTATTCTTCACGTCCGGGATTACGTCCTGGATCATTAGATAGGAATCCAAATATAAAGAGAGAAACAAAGAATATAACTACGGTGTATACAAAAAGTTTGAGAGTAAGCATTACACAATCTCCAAGATCTTACTAAAAAAAAAAAGAGAATAGATTCTCTATTTTTATACCAAATATCGAATTTTGATACCAATAAATCAAAAAAAAGGTTTCAGAAAGTCATTTGTAATTAAGATAATAGTAGAATCTTTCAGATTCAAACAGATTTGCATATCAACATCTAGATATTTTTTTGGTGAACTCTAATCTAATTAGGTTCTTTCATTTAGGGAAAAGAGGATAAAATTTAGGAATATAGAAATGATCCAGATTTAGTATGGCTACCAAAAAAATTCAATGTTTGAATTGAGAGTTCGTTCATACGTCAAGATTTTTTTGATCTTTTGAATTGTTGTAAGAATCAAAATCGTGAATTTTTTTAAGACAGTATTAAGAATTTCATCGAAAACTTACAGCGGCTTGCCAAACAAAGGCTAAGAGAAGAAAGAAAAGAGGTATTACGGGCATAACATCTACGATTGGATTCAAAAAGGCGTAGGCCTCCGGCAATTTGGCGACTAAAAAAGTGCTTGAAAAAAGGGCAGAATTCAAACAAATACAGATCAAATTAAATATATTAAGCATAACAAAAATTGGTGTTCTTGTGGATAATTTAAGTTTGATTGAGTTATTAATAAATTTTTTATATAAGGAAAAAAATAAAGAAAGATAGTCTAAAAAGACTTTGTTGAACTTACTCAATCAAAAATCCTTTCATTCTCATAAGAGAATGAAAGAAATAATATTTTCATACAATATCTTAATTGAATTCTATGTAATGATCAATAAAGTAAGTTTGATTTGCTATCTACACGTGTTAAAACTCTAGCACCAATGTAATCTATATTTCAGTTTGAATTGACGAACAACCAATAGGAATATTACTCTTTTAGTAGTCTTCAATAAAAATAGAAATGGGGCGTAGCCAAGCGGTAAGGCAACGGGTTTTGGTCCCGCTATTCGGAGGTTCGAATCCTTCCGTCCCAGATACAGTCATTACGGAATCAATCTTCTATTGCCTTTGTACACCATCTTTCTCGTTCTGTTTAAAAATCCAATATTTTTTAAGAATAAAATATTGAAATGAAAAACAGAATAAATTTATTTTTCATCATTTCAACGGAATTCAAAAAAATCTATTTGCTTTTTTAATTTGTGTGTGATGCGGGTAAGTAAGGCCGAACCATAGATTCTAAGAGTTTGAATAAAAATCTATATTTATATATATAAATATAGATTTCTATTCAAACTAATATGGAATTCATTTGAATTCTGACTGAACCTTTACGCGTAAATTCACTATTCCATTCATAGAGAAAGAAAAAGTATAGATTACGATATACTGACTGAACTATGACTATTCATGATTCCATAATTGAATCAATTACACAAACTAGAGGAATGTTATGGTAAAACTTCGTTTAAAACGATGTGGTAGAAAGCAACGTGCGACTTGAATTGAAGGACATGATCTGCTGTGGATTTTTTCATCCGCCACTTTTTATATAGGAATATAGGTGCTCTTGGCTCGACATTTTGTGTTCTATTTTACCAGAGTCCTACACTTTTTTGGAATATAAAAAAGAGTACAGGATGGAGCTCGAGGAGAATAGAAAGTTTTTATTCCTTTCGCAGGAGTAAGGATCTAGGGTTAGTGCGAATCAATAAGTTGGAACAACTTCGTAAGTCTTTTTATATTGAAAAAAAAAGTCCTTTCAAGCAATTTTACAATGGAAAAGGAAATTTTCGGAAAATTGTAAAATTCTTTGAATCAAAAGTCTATCATGCGTGAATCAAGCGTTTTGATGATTCTTTGTATAGAAAGAAAATAAATCATAAACAAAATAAGGGGTTTGTTGCTGCCCTTTTTTACTAAAACGATTCAAGATCACCGAAGTCATGTCTAAACCTAAAGATTCAAAGTAAAGATAAAGAATCCTGAAACAAGGAAATCCAGTTTTCAATTGTTTGAACAACTAGATCAGAATGAAGAATCAAAATTGATTCGAAAAAATGAGACAAACAAAAAACGGGCTAGAGACTACTCAATAAAAAAAGTACTTAAGGATTATCTGGTGAGATATTTGAGAGTTATTTAACTTGAGTTACGAGAGTACGAATGTTACGAATGCTTTTTATGGAAAAAAATATTTAGGGTTTCAATACTGGCAAATTGATTTAATGTTTTTATTAATCTATTTAATATTTGAATTTACTATTTGAATTTTATACAGAGAGTTAAAGTTAACTTCTACTCATTGTATTTTTTTTCTCGAGCCGTACGAGGCCAAAACCTCTTATACGTTTCTAGGGGGGGTATTATTCATATACATCTATCCCAATGAGCCGTTTATCGAATCGTTGCAATTGATGTTCGATCCCGAAGAGAAGGAAGAGATCTTAGCAAAGTGGGTTTTTATGATCCGATAACTAATCAAACTTATTTAAATCTTCCTGCTATTCTCGATTTTCTTAAAACAGGCGCTCAACCAACAAGAACAGTTCATGATATTTCAAAGAAGGCAGGGATTTTTACGGAATTAAGTCTTAATAAAACGAAAGTGAATTAATGAAATATAAAAAAGAGGATGTGAAAGACTCATATATAGCTTGATATCAAATTTTATCTACTCTTCTCTTTCCTCCTCTTTCACTGCCATCATATTTATTTTTATTTATTAGAATTTCGATTTATTAGTAGTCTTACTCCTAAGGTACGAATACTAAAAAATACCCTGCTAACAACTACTATGTTTTATAATCATAAACAAATTTATGAAAAAATTTTTGGATCTATATTATATAAATTCTAATTTTTCTATAAATACAAAATTTTACTGTATAGAAAATAATACTGTATATAAAATAATATATTAATTCTGAATAAAACTAATATATATATTATATATATGACTAATTTATTCATCATAAAAAATTAAAGGCCATAAAAAATGGGTCTAAAAAAGGATAAAAAGATTTGAGATTACCCTAACTGGCTTAGTGTTCATTCATTGTATGAACTAACAAACCAAGGGGTTAAGCTTTTTTATTTATTTTTCTATTCTTTTCACTATATGAAAAATTCACAATCATATTGACAACAGTGTATGGACCAAATATAATTCTCTCATAGATAAATGGATCCATTTATCCCTGACGCACACACGACTGGATTTTTTTTCTTATTCTGGTTGTATCTACATATTTACAGTACGTTCTTTTTTTGTTTTTTGGGGTTGCTAACTCAACGGTAGAGTACTCGGCTTTTAAGTGCGACTAGCATCTTTTACACATTTGTATGAAGAAAAGGATTCGTCCAGATCTGCGGTAGAGTTTGTAAGACCACGACTGATCCTGAAAGGAATGAATGGAAAAAATAGCATGTCGTATCAAGGTAGAATTCAGATAATTTTTTTTTGCTTTCCTGATCGGTACAACCTTGTTTTCGATGTCGAAAAAAAAAAAAAAAAGGAATTCCAATTTGGGTCAAGTGAATAAATATAAATGGATGGATAAAAAAACCAGTTTTCCTGATTCCAGGAAAAAAAAAAAGAAACGAGCTTCCATTCGTAATTTGAAAAATTACCCGATCTAATTAAATGTTAAAAATAGATTAGTGCCTAATACGGGTATGGGAAGGCATTTTTTTCTTGCGTGTTATTATCAATTTTTTCATGAGTCCTAATTATTTTTTTACCTAGTCCGTTTGGGTTAGGTTGGAGTGTGTAAAAGAAGCAGTATATTGATAAAAAAAATATATATTTCCAAAATCAAAAGAGCGATTAGGTTAAAAAAATAAAGGATTTCTAATCATCTTGTTTTGTTATTCTATAATATAACGAACAGAAACCTATTAAAGATAGAGAATCCGGTTAGCAGTCTACCTGTTTATGAGGTATCTATTGCTTTCGTAGTCTAATACCTTATTTTGACTGTATCGCACTATGTGTCATTTCAGAACTCAAGAAAATAAAGACTTTACCTTCAGTTCAAATCGAATTTCAATCCAAATGGAGAAATTTCAAGGATATTTAGAGTTCGATGGGGCTCGGCAACAGAGTTTTCTATATCCACTTTTTTTTCGGGAGTATATTTATGTACTTGCTTATGATCATGGTTTAAATAGATTAAATAGAAATCGCTCTATTTTCTTGGAAAATCCGGATTATGACAAAAAATATAGTTCACTAATTGTGAAACGCTTAATTTTGCGAATGTATGAACAGAATCGTTTGATTATTCCCACTAAGGATTTGAACCAAAATCCCTTTTTGGGGCATACAAGTCTTTTCTATTATCAAATGATATCTGTTTTATTTGCAGTGATTGTAGAAATTCCATTTTCCCTAAGATTAGGATCCTCTTTCCAAGGAAAACAATTAAAAAAATCTTATAATTTACAATCAATTCATTCAATATTTCCCTTTTTAGAAGACAAATTAGCATATTTTAATTATGTGTTAGATGTACTAATACCTTACCCCATCCATCTAGAAATCTTGGTTCAAACCCTACGTTACCGGGTAAAAGATGCCTCTTCTTTGCATTTTTTTCGGTTCTGTTTATACGAGTATTGTAATTGGAAGAATTTTAATATTAAAAAAAAATCAATTTTGAATCCAAGATTTTTATTGTTCTTATATAATTCTCATGTATGTGAATACGAATCCATCTTTTTTTTTCTACGCAAGCGGTCTTCGCATTTACGATCGACATCTTATGAAGTGCTTTTTGAGCGAATTTTATTCTATGGAAAAATACAACATTTTTTGAAAGTTTTTGTTAATAATTTTCCGGCGATCCTAGGGTTGCTCAAGGATCCTTTCATACATTATGTTAGATATCACGGAAGATGCATTCTGGCAACAAAAGATACTCCGCTTCTGATGAATAAATGGAAATATTATTTTGTTAATTTATGGCAATGTTATTTTTCTGTATGGTTTCAATCGCAAAAGGTCAATATAAATCAATTATCAAAAGATAATTTAGAGTTTCTGGGTTATCTGTCAAGTTTGCGATTAAACCCTTTAGTGGTACGTAGTCAAATGCTAGAAAACTCATTTCT